CATGATCTCTGCGGATCCCATTAAATTTCATTCGAGGGAGGAACCTTATAAAAAGCGCATTAACTCTGCTCAAAAAAAGACAGGGTTGACTGACGCTATTCAAACCGGTACAGGTCAACTAAACGGTATTCCGGTAGCTCTTGGGGTTATGGATTTTCAGTTTATGGGGGGTAGTATGGGATCCGTAGTAGGCGAAAAAATAACTCGTTTGATCGAGTATGCTACCAATCAATGTTTACCTCTTATTTTAGTGTGTTCTTCCGGAGGAGCACGAATGCAAGAAGGAAGTTTAAGTTTGATGCAAATGGCTAAAATTTCTTCGGTTTTATGTGATTATCAATCAAGTAAAAAGTTATTCTATATATCAATTCTTACATCTCCTACTACCGGTGGGGTGACAGCAAGTTTTGGTATGTTGGGGGATATCATTATTGCCGAACCCTATGCCTATATTGCATTTGCGGGTAAAAGAGTAATTGAACAAACATTGAAAAAAGCCGTGCCTGAAGGTTCACAAGCGGCTGAATCTTTATTACGTAAGGGCTTATTGGATGCAATTGTACCACGTAATCCTTTAAAAGGTGTTGTGAGTGAGTTATTTCAGCTCCATGCTTTTTTTCCTTTGAACAAAAATGAAATCAAATAGAACAGTTAGTTTATCAGAATTAAACGAAAACCCTGAAAAATTCATTTTTCTTTCGAATCATTTTTTTATCGATATTCTTGTTTACTACTCAGTAAACCTTTATCAACAAGATAAAAAGTGAATTTTTGCTTTCGGAAAGTTCAAATTAGACTAGAAAAATGAAACAAAGTTTTTTTCCTCTCTTGCTTGCATATGTATAGATAATTCAAATAGAGATATAGATCTATAGAGAGTCTTGCATCTTTTTGCATTTCCCGAAAATTCCCTGTTGTTGGATCAGATTCCAATCAATTTTGTAGAAATTTTTAATGGAATAAAAATTTTTCTTTATTAATGACTATTACAAGACAAAAAGAATAATCAATCTAACAGGGGGATTATGATAATATATCTATTTGATTTTGAAAGATTAATAAGTGCATTTATTTAGTTTGACGTTTCTCGTACCTATTTTTTATTCTATTTCTAGTAGGTTGTATATTAGTATTAGATATATATTTACTTAAAGATACTTAGTATAATTATATAATATATATAATAGAAATAATAAAAATACAAGATATTCTAAGATATCTTTAGAATTCAGAATATAACAATAACAGGTACAAATATTAAATTGAGGTACCCCATTTTATGACAACTTTCAATAACTTACCCTCTATTTTTGTGCCTTTAGTAGGCCTAGTCTTTCCGGCACTTGCAATGGCTTCTTTATTTCTTCATATTCAAAAAAATAAGATTTTTTAGATCGGATGAGACCGAATCGTATCACTCCCTTTTTTATTTTTAAAACTTCCATTCGATAAGATGCATTTGGTAGAATATTGTATAACACATAGATTCCTACAAACATAACTAAAAAAAGCTTTTATGCATGTGTAAACGTATTATATGGGGTAACTCAATTTGCGCTCTTTTGAAAAATGTATCATCATCGGGCCGCTGTATGAAATTCAAGTCAATGTATTTATTTGTATATAGTTATAAGGGATCATATAAAGGAAGGAGATGTTATTATTTTAGATATAAACAATTCTATGAATTACTCCTAAGGTAAAGGTTCACAACAAAACAGTTGATGAGAGTTACTTTGAAAACAAAAAAAGGAAAGTCATATTTTCTCAATTCTAAAAAATTGTATAACTGGATCTAATATATATGAGTTGGCGATCAGAATCTCTATGGATAGAATTTATAACGGGGTCTCGAAAAACAAGTAATTTCTGCTGGGCCTTTATCCTATTTTTAGGTTCATTGGGATTCTTATTGGTTGGAACTTCCAGTTATCTTGGTAGAAATTTTATATCGTTATTTGCGTCTCAGCAAATCATTTTTTTTCCACAAGGGATTGTGATGTCTTTCTATGGGATCGCGGGTCTCTTTATTAGTTGCTATTTGTGGTGCACTATTTTGTGGAATGTGGGTAGTGGTTATGATCTTTTCGACCGAAAAGAAGGGATAGTGCGTATTTTTCGTTGGGGATTTCCTGGAAAAAGCCGTCGCATCTTTTTACGATTCCTTATGAAAGATATTCAGTCCATCAGAATAGAAGTTAAAGAGGGTGTTTCTGCTCGGCGTGTCCTTTATATGGAAATTCGAGGTCAAGGGGCTATTCCTTTAATTCGTACTGATGAGAATTTTACTACACGAGAAATTGAGCAAAAAGCTGCTGAATTGGCTTACTTCTTGCGTGTACCAATTGAAGTATTTTGAAATGAATTCATTTTTAAAGACTAAATGCTTTGGCAGTAGGAAGAAAAAACTAAAAAATTTCTTTCTTTTTTTCAATTGAACATTCATCTATTCTTTTATGCTCGTTTTTTTTTATCTATTTGATAGAAAAGCAAGGGCGTTTATTCGTCTCGAAAATAGAATCATATTTTTTATTTGAAAAATTTGAAAAAGTTCTTTTAGTATTGATCGAAAAAAGGGGGAATAACATCCTGGAAATAAAAATTTTTTCTTGATTCAAATTGGAAGTGTATTCTGAGTCTATTTCTGCATTCTTTCTAGATTCAAAGCAAAGACTAAGTTAAGTATTGAATCAAAAGAAAAAGATAAAAGGGATTATAGGCTCAATACATTCTATTCGAATTCGACTAAAAACTCATGCTCGATAGAAATAGTAGATCTAATAGAATCAACAAATGCGGTAGGTTCATTCACAATTCACAGATTCAAAATGGCAAAAAAGAAAGCATTCATTCCTGTTTTTTATTTTACATCTATAGTCTTTTTGCCCTGGTTGATCTCTCTCTGCTGTAATAAAAGTTTGAAAACTTGGATTACTAATTGGTGGAATACTAGACAATGCGAAACTTTCTTGAATGATATTCAAGAAAAAAGTGTTCTAGAAAAATTCATACAATTAGAGGAACTATTCCAGCTGGATGAAATGATAAAGGAATACCCAGAAACCGATTTACAACAATTTCGTCTAGGAATCCACAAAGAAACAATCCAATTCATCAAGATACACAATGAGTATCGTATCCATACAATCTTGCACTTCTCGACAAATCTAATATCTTTCGTTATTCTAAGTGGTTATTCCTTTTGGGGTAAGGAAAAGCTTTTTATTCTGAATTCTTGGGTTCAAGAATTCCTATATAATTTAAGTGATACAATTAAAGCTTTTTCGATTCTTTTAGTAACTGATTTATGTATCGGATTCCATTCGCCTCACGGTTGGGAACTAATGATTGGTTATATTTACAAAGATTTTGGGTTTGCTCATTATGAGCAAATTTTATCTGGTCTAGTTTCTACCTTTCCAGTTATTCTTGATACAATTTTTAAATATTGGATCTTTCGTTATTTAAATCGTGTATCTCCGTCACTTGTAGTGATTTATCATGCAATAAATGACTAAAAAAAGATTCACTGATCCAATTCTAATCTTTCTTATCTTATACATCATAACCAAATCAAAGTCGTATTTACTTTACTCTTTTTTACCCATGAGGGATTCCTTGTATATTTCAACAAAAAATTTTTCTTTTTTTCAGTAAATGTAAATAGCAGAATTGTGGCTAGGGAAGTATATTATCGACCTACCTAACTTTATTGTAGAAATTTTCGGGATAAATGATTGGACCATGCAAACTAGAAATACCTTTTCTTGGATAAGGGAAGAGATTACTCGCTCCATATCTGTCTCACTCATGATATATATAATAACTTGGGCATCCATTTCAAGTGCATATCCAATTTTTGCCCAGCAGAATTATGAAAATCCACGAGAGGCAACTGGGCGTATTGTATGTGCCAATTGCCATTTAGCTAGTAAGCCCGTGGATATTGAGGTTCCACAAGCGGTACTTCCTGATACTGTATTTGAAGCAGTTGTTAAAATTCCTTATGATATGCAGCTAAAACAAGTTCTAGCTAATGGTAAAAAAGGAGCTTTGAATGTGGGCGCTGTTCTTATTTTACCGGAGGGGTTTGAATTAGCCCCCCCCGATCGTATTTCACCCGAGATGAAAGAAAAGATAGGAAATCTGTCTTTTCAGAATTATCGCCCCAATAAAAAAAATATTCTTGTGATAGGTCCTGTTCCTGGTCAAAAATATAGTGAAATAACCTTTCCTATTCTTGCCCCAGACCCCGCTACTAATAAAGATGTTCACTTCTTAAAATATCCTATATACGTAGGTGGAAACAGGGGAAGGGGTCAGATTTATCCTGATGGTAGCAAAAGTAACAATACAGTTTATAATGCTACGGCAGGAGGGATAATAAGCAAAATTTTACGAAAAGAAAAAGGGGGATACGAAATAACCATAGTGGATGCATCGAATGAACGTCAAGTAATTGATATTATCCCTCGAGGCCTAGAACTTCTTGTTTCAGAGGGCGAATCCATTAAACTCGATCAACCATTAACGAGTAATCCTAATGTGGGTGGATTTGGTCAGGGGGATGCGGAAATAGTACTTCAAGATCCATTACGTGTCCAAGGCCTTTTGTTCTTCTTAGGATCAGTTGTTTTGGCACAAATATTTTTGGTTCTTAAAAAGAAACAGTTTGAGAAGGTTCAATTATCCGAAATGAATTTTTAGATCTGTCTATTTAGCTTTATCAAATTCGTAAAAAAAAAAAGAACAAAAAAAATTATCAAAAGCCTTTTTGCCTCTCTTTAGACTTTCTATTCCTTTTCGACCAGGTATCAGGAATTACTTGTCTGATAGTCCTAATCCTAGTATGTATATTAAGAAGAATTCACTTTACCCCCTTTTCTTTATTTTTCAATACAAATTTGTATTGAAAAATGGGAAGGGGTGTGATGTAACTCTGTCGTTAGTGACCAATTGAAATTGATAGAATGTATCAATAATCAAGAGTTTTTTTGTAT